TGATCTGGCACCTGCTTAAATATAAAACATTCTTTAACCTTCCTTTTACTTGTCTTCTCGGCTGGAAATAAATGAGTTGTCTCCCCCTAATGAGCTTACGGCCGTATATTCCTTCCTTCGTCAGGAATAGAGTTAAGGGCTGACAAATGCTTGTTCGAACAAGCAACGGCTTCTAACGCTACAGACGCTATATGTTAATAAGAAGCCGTTGTGCGTGAGTAAAGTGACGCTACGCGTCTTCCTTGTTCGTTTAGCTAACGCGCATCCGTTTTCTTGGTCCGCTATATTCAATATGTTATTAAAAGCCGTTGTGCGTGAGTAAGAAGACTAAAGGCTGCCTTGCTTCTTGTACAATGAAAATTGAAGATTTACTTTGAGCACACTGAACACTAACCCAATCTTGAAAGAAATCAAGCTAATCAAGGATCTTCATCACACGGGGACCGGCTTCGCGAGACCATTTCGGTCTACTCTTTGCTAAGCTCTACTGGGCGCAGATTACTCGATCGACTATCAGAGCTTGAATTTCATTTCTGATACGGATGTAGTCTTATCCTTATATACGATATTTATCAAATTATATACTTTATTTAAATTTAAAAAAAGAATATGAAGTATATTTCATATAAGTGAGTGGATTGCGGTTTGTGGTTAAAAAAATAAGAATAATTGGTTTGATTAATGTATATAACATTGTTCCCACCCTAGCTTACCACTTACTAGTGCACGTTTGCGAGGGCTTAGAATAATGAAATTCTCATAATAAGGATCCTCCCCCCTCCCTTTTCTTTTCCAATTCCTTCTTTTCGTTCTACTTAAGTGGAGCAATCCGAACTCTCGACAGAATATAAAAGAGGACCGCAGGCCTGTGTAAACACCTCAACGAACTCATGTGGACACTCCTCAGCCCGAGGACAATCTCTCAAATACACATTTGAATGTTGTTGACCCGTTTTTCTTTTCTTTGCTGATTCCTCTCAATTAAATTTGCCATGTTGCACTAAGTTACTTACGGATGTATGCATGCGGTCCGGGAACACTTTGGGGTGAACACCCATCCGAACAAGTAGGGTCAATAGTTCAGCATTTAGGCCGTAACATACATTTAGCAACAAAAAAATCTTTAACTCAACAAGTGCTCTCCGAACCAAGCTAGATAGTCTCCTATCACTAGGCTCACCAACCAACCTGGACTTTTCTTTTTATTATTCCTACCGCCGGATATTAAAACAAACCATAAGGATTGTTTCCAGCCATGAGTTCCCCTATGACATAAGCGCTCTTGGGTGGGGTGGGCCATCATTCGCCAGGTCTTTGAGTGCCCGTCGTACCACGTGGTTGGTGCACTCGGCTGATCGAGACTCGACTTTTCGGATCTGGAACCTGCGCCCGGCCCGGTCTGCCAGCTCTTAGTCCGGTCGTGCGTGGTATGTTCGCGATTCGTACAAATGGAACGCATCGCGTACTATAACCTTCCTTTTTTGGGCTGGGCCATTCCATCAAATCTTTGAGAAGGGGCCCAATCTCGTATTTGATGGTCGGCGTGGCGATAGGCTTCGTTTCGTAGACTGCCTTCCCAGCCGTTGAAACACTGAGCGAGAACGGTAAGGGGCGCACAAACAAACAATGTCGTTGTGCGGGGATGCGATTCGCCAAGCTGGGGCAAACAAAGCCGTCCGACCCTACCGGATTAGGAATGCGAAGGCCTCTCCTTCGAAAGGAGACCGGGGAAAGAAAGAGCTATGCTATTGACCGGACCCTTTTTTCTCATTTTGTTTGAAGCGGGCCAAATAGAGAATGAAATGCAAAAATCAAATAGGCCCCAAACAACCCTTTTTTTGGTTTAAGGGCTGCTCGCCCTACCGAAGTACCAAAGGCTTTCGAGGCTTACACCTCCCTATTACACGACCTAAAAAAAGGCTTTCAGTAGCGCCCTTAGAATCTAAGCCCTTTGAAGCGCCAGTAGTTGTAGCTGTGGCCACACCAACCCTTTCGTTCTTATCGCTCCGGATTCCGATCTATATGGCGGTACAAAGTAAACCTCTTCCGTATAAGCAGGTAGTAACCTAACCTTTAAGAATTTGTTCAAGGGGGCCTCTTATCTATCAATGGAAGGATCTCCATGTGTGGCGTGATAAGGAATCCTAGAAAAGATCGATTGAGACTCCCTCCACGGTCCCACGAAGATCTCTACGTACTTGTCCAGTCCAGGACAAGTGAGATCTTCGGTCTGCGTGCCTGGGAGCAGCTCAAACAAAGAAGAGTCTGGTCCGGTCTGAATTAAGGCACGGCCCGCCCGTCTGCTGCTAGGTCCGGGAATGGCGCCAGGCGAGGGCGCCGCTATGCCCCTTAATGAATCGAATGGTCCTTCGACCTTCGTTTGATTCCGACGGCCGGCATAGATCTCATGAGACCCGCCCACTATTACTACGAAAAAAGCCCTGCCCTTTTCCTTCGCTACTAGGAAAGTAAGCAACTTCTATTAGCGCCGGACCTTGAGTCGAATTGATCGTGTCATGTGCAACGTCCATCAATGATGGTTCATTAATGTCCATTGATTTAGACTCCTTCCCCCTTCTCAACTACGAAAAAGATCGAGAGGGCCCGAAAGCCCCCAAAAACCAAGAACGGAAACGGAAGCCTTTCGATTCACTCCCCATTCTCTCTTAAATAAATAAAGCTCGCCCTCGAGCCCTGGGCCGGGTCTTTCCCTCTTGTTCTGTTCCCGCCACGAGAAAGACGCACGGAAGAGGTATTCCCAGCGCGCGGAGGAGAGTTTGTCTCGGTAGGGAACTGTACGATCTTATCCCCTATTGTATTGAATCAATAAAAAAAAGAGGTCAGTGCTACGGCCCCCTATTGTTTGATCAAATATTGACCGGGGACGAGCCTCCACTTCCATAGATCCTTGGTTTGACCTCCCGTAGTGGTCCTTGCTTTTAAGAAAGCTTTAGGGGCCAATTTCTCGTACTTGCTCAGTGTGCCCCCTTTCTTCGAGTGCCCCGCCCGGTTCACTGGGCTGTTGGCCTACCAAGCACTTGCCCGCTGCTCCTGCCGCCCGCTTGGCGGGCTCCGCGCTCGTTATCCTGACTTTTCTCTCTGCTGGGGTCCTCCCATTGCTCTAGCCATAAGCTATGGCAGCTCCAGCTCGCAACCACAGGGGCCCGCCCTGCGAGGCCAGAGTGGGCTCAGCGGTCAGCCTCCATTCGAATTATGTTAGGGGGTCTTTCGCTTTTGCCAGATCTAGAGAGATACTACAAGTCCTCCGTCCCAGATTCCATCGCCGCGGCCATCTGGTTCACCGGTACTACCAAAAAGTCTCATGCTTACGTTTCTGTTATTGATGGTTTGATTCTTTTGGACCACGAAGACCCCAGTCGTGCTTCTGGTTTCCATTCCAATCATCATATTGATGATAAATCTCCTCGTGCTCTGCCATAAGAACTTGGAGTCCGTATCATGGTGAAGATAAGGTAAGGCTGTGATTCTTGCTCAAAAAACAGACCGAACGCCTTCGAGTTATTGGCTCGTCCGACCCGGCAGCATTCATGAGTCGCTCGTTCAACTGTCCCTCGGAGACAGGGTCGAGAAGTACCATGCATGGTTGCCCCCCGTCCTTTCTTTCTATCGGTCTCACCCAGCAAGATACGGCTCAGCCAAAAAAGGTAAGCGCCTAGCGCGAGCCTTATTTATTAGTTTAGTAAAGTCAAGCTTTGGCTCCCTAAAGACTAAAGAAATGGATAAAAAAGGGGGGACTTCTGCAACGGGCTATGCCACCCAAACCAACTGAGGGAAGTCGCATCCGTCCCATCGCAAGCACCTACAATGTCATGATCACATTGGGTTACCCTTTTTTCTTTGGTAGTTTAACGGACGGTCGCCCCTCCAACAAGAAAAGGTATAAATATGGAAACTTCTCTGCCATTTGGATCGGAGAATTTATGGAGGAAATCGGGTTTTAAATTCCCAGAAACCGCACGATTATATAGCCAAAGGGAATAGGCCGCGCCTAAAATCATCCCAAGCGCTGCTAATGTGGCTACTAAGCTATTTCTTTGGAAAGCTCCTACTAAGATGAGAAATTCCCCGATAAAGCTGCTAGTACCAGGTGAACTCATATTGGCCAAAGTGGAAGAGAAGAAAATGGTAGGGAGATTCGGCATGGTGCTCACTGAACCTCCGTAATATCTAACAAGTCGAGTCTTATGTCGGTCATATAGAACACCAACACATAGAAAAAGGGCTGAAGAAACCAGTCCATGACTTGACATCGGTAGAATGCTACCTCCAATTCCCTGTATGTTCGATAGAGCCAAAGATTCCTCCCCCACTGATCGGAGTACGCCGATTACCCCCCGAACCGTACAAGATAGTTACCACCTATCATACGGCTTTCTAACTTAACTTCTTTTTCTGGTCGTTCCGCTCTGTCGATCGATGGTAGTCTAAGAGATCCCGAAATTTTTTACATAATGGTTCCTGCTTCCTACCCATAGTTAGCATGTATCTCCCCGGGTCATACTTTAGTATCACATCGTAGACCCCCACCCCAACTCTATCTTCCTTATCAGTGAACCGGAACATAGTGCATAGGTACTCTTCGATGCAGCGGGGACGAGACAACGTGACATACTACGATTACGTACAGAAGTGCTGCCCTTCGTCTCGGCAATATGGAACCTCTCAACAGCTCCCGTTCTTTTATGGGGTCCTATCGGGATAGGTAGGCCCAAGCCTTTCCCCTCCCACCTCCCTCCATAAGACCCTCTTTATCTTTCCCGAGGGGGAAAGATAAAGAAGAGAAGAAAGGATTCATTTGGTTCTTTCATGTGACCACACCAACCCTAGGTGTGGCTTGTATCGAAAGGTTTTTCGTGCTATACACCACGTTGAGAAAGACCAACCTCCTATGTACCGTACTCTTTTTGAACCTCGAAAGGGGGTCCTCCTTATGATGCTACGGACGGCTGTCCGAAGTGCAAGGGGTAAACTCGGACTCGGATAGGATAGGATTGTGCGTGCCGGGCCCTTCGGGTGTCATATTTTGGCCGAGTTTACCGTCCCTCCGGCCCCTATGTTAGGCGGCCGTAATATTTTGTTACGTTCTACCGCTGTTACGCCAGAATAAAAGGTTCCACACGAGCTCCCGTTCTGCGGCGTGGTGGCAGGACCGCTAGGGGAGTGGCTCCGGGTGTAGATAGGGTTAAATCTGCAGGGGTCATGCAAATACATAGGCCCCTTCCCTTCTCTTTTGGATGAATGGGGTGGTTTAGAAGGCGCTTTCCGATCTACGGTCCCTCGGAGCGAAGGGTTAGGCAGGTAGTATGGGCCCTCTGACTTCCAGCTATGTGCTGTGCGGCTCCCGCGAAGCGAATGAAGGGAAGCTCGAAGAGCTTACGGGTGAGCTTACGCTTACTCTCAGCCTCTTTGATTGGTAGGCGGGCGGGCTAAGCCCCCTACTTAAGATTCTAAATTCATAAGGCAAATTTTATGTTGTCGTGACGCTTTGGTTAGGCCGACTACTATAGGCTAGCTACTTCTAGCTTCTATACTGGCCCTTCCACTTTGGTGTAGTTTTAGTTTGTATTGGTACTGAATGAACATATCAAACAAAGGCGAGCAGTATAAGCCCTTCTCCGGCCTGGGAAAAGCAGCGAACTCTAGAAGCTAGGGCTTTGTTCACCTTTGGACACGAACACTATTCCGTTCTCAGCGGAAACCCGCCTTAGAGATTGAACGGCAATAAGATAAGTCGACGTTCAATCTAAGACAGCGCTGAGCGCTGATAGCTTGTAGTGAACAGCCCCCTTATGAAACCAACCGAAAGCAGCCTTTGGTACTTAAGTAGTTAAGGTTTGGAACCCTTGCAACTATGATAGAAAGCCGTTTGCTTGTTTTGTTGCCAAACCCTTCGCCTTTCTTTTGAATCAAAGTAGGTCGCGACTGTTGTATTTTAGTCGGTCGGGGGAAGCTACCGCTTCTACGACAGCTCCGCTTCTCTCGCGCTTGCTTGCTGAAGGCTTAGAGTCCTTTTCGCTAGGTCCAAAAGCTTCCCAAAAGATCTGATCCAACAGAAATCCCGCATTGAGCGTAGCTGATATGCGGCTACGGCTAGGCGATCATATCATGCCATAAAAAACTTTTATATGTCTAGAGAGATCCCCTAGATATACAGATAGAATAGATGTTCATGGATAGACAGACATTCCATTGATTCTTAGTTTTTGGGCCGAAAAAGCTCGTCGATCCAAATGAATCATTCTTCTGGTCTCTCTTCGCTCCCCGAAACTTACCCACGGCACAGCGCCCATTCGCTTCTTAGCGGGAAGGCAACGAAGTTCAGTTCATGAGACCGCAGCGGAGTGGAGCAGCCGCGACACAAAGTTCCTTACCTTAGCTGGATCTCGCTGGTGCCACCTAAATGGTAGGTAGGCGGCGGATGTATGACGTTTGGAGTTGTCGTTCGTGCACCTGTCCCCAATGGAAGAATGAGTGATCCATTCCCCTGCGGATCATGGCCTTACCACTCGGTCCCCGATGGCCTGCGGGGGATTCGGTATAGCAGCTCAGGTTCGTTTGCGCTGCGCGTTCCCGCTGGACTGGACACATGTTAGCTGTAGGAAGTATGGTTCCGAAAGTGACTTCGGTTCGCCAGTTCAGGCTCAACTCCTCGCTTTACGTTAGCGGACCTACAGGTCGGGCCGGGGCTCTGCGCTCTTTCTTTCTGTGTGGGACGATACCGGGGAGAGAAGGGAATGCGTCGAGGCGGCGAACAAGACAACTACATTTTTGCTTTTCCCTCCATGAGATGAGCCCAGTGCATTGGACCGATGGATAAGAGAACTGAGCTGGCCTAAAAAGCGCTTGAGCGCTCTACGTACGATGTAGACTCTATCAGGTACATATCTATTTATTTCTGATGGATCAAGAATAGATAGTTGTCTCATCAATAGATAGAAATAGGAGATTTCCCCTTATTCTTGATAGATTCCCTCTCTATCTCTTTCGATCTATCAGAACAGATCAGGCTATCTATCAATCGATTTGAAAATAGCACGCTTATCTCGCTTTTCGTTCATTTTCGCCACGAAAACATAGCCGCCATAATAAGAAGCAGGCGAAGCAGCTAGAAGCACTCGCTTCACGCCCTTGAATTCTTATTCACGTTTAGATTAGCAACAACAAAAAACTAACTTATAAGAATCTATTTGTTTTCTGTTTTTAGTTAAGGGAAAGCCAACATAAATATTTTCTTCTGACTTCGTAGAGCCGGTGCTGCTGTTGCCTGCGCGTAGGGCCGTCCCCCACTCCCGTCCCGGGGCGCTAAGGGGCTTTTGTTTTTGGAACAGACGGTAGTGTTTTGCTGACGCCTCGAATCAAGCTTTTATTGCGACATGCTATGTTTTCTCCCCCATTGCTAGTAGGTTGATGGGTCGCACGCCCGGCACACATGTTTTGGCCTTGTGTGTCCATAACTCAAAATAGGTGACCTAACGGCCG